TATTATTTATAACTATAGAAAGAATTGTGAACTATAATATATAGATATAGTTCATATTAAATTCTTAGCTAATAGCTAAGATCCGGTAGTTTCTTGAATTCCTATACATTATTTCTATTTCTGTTATGTGAGCCCGCTTAGCTCAGAGGTTAGAGCATCGCATTTGTAATGCGATGGTCATCGGTTCGATTCCGATAGCCGGCTTTTTTCTCTATCGATTTTTTCCATGATTGGTAATCTTTCCTCTCCCTTTCTCCAAACGTTGAGTCACTAATCTATTATGGCATGGTAACTTGTAACTATGAAAAAAAGTTGATTAGAGCAATTAGATCTATATAGAACAAATCATAAAACAGAGCCTTAATTTCCTATATATACAAAAAATCCGGATATTGACACAATTCATTTCATTCTACTTTGTAATACTTCAGTAGATTTAGCTTTGCTTTGTTTATCCTTTAGTTTAGTTCAGTCTTAATTTAGATTTCTTCTGTAAAATGAAATTTCAATAAAATAAAAAGGAGTCTTTATGTCTCGTTACCGAGGACCTCGTTTCAAAAAAATACGCCGTCTGGGGACTTTACCGGGATTAACTAGTAAAAGACCTAGATCCGGAAGTGATCTTAAAAACCCATTGCGTTCCGTGAAAAGATCGCAATATCGTATTCGTCTAGAAGAAAAACAGAAATTGCGTTTTCATTATGGTCTGACAGAGCGACAATTACTTAGATATGTGCATATCGCTGGAAAAGCCAAAGGGTCAACAGGCCTGGTTTTACTACAACTACTTGAGATGCGTTTGGATAATATCCTTTTTCGATTGGGTATGGCTTCGACCATTCCTGGAGCCAGGCAATTAGTTAACCATAGACATATTTTAGTTAATGGTCGTATAGCGGATATACCAAGTTATCGCTGCAAACCTCGAGATATTATTACTACGAAGGATAAACAAAGATCGAAAGCTCTGATTCAAAATTATATTGCTTCCTCCCCTCACGAGGAATTGCCAAACCATTTGACTATTGACTCATTCCAATATAAAGGATTAGTAAATCAAATAATAGATAGTAAATGGATCGGTTTAAAAATAAATGAGTTGTTAGTCGTAGAATATTATTCCCGTCAGACTTGAACCTAACGAACATAACAAAGAAAGGGAAAGGGGTTCAAACAATTATGTCCTCTTTTCAACGAAGTAAATAGATCTAAGGGCCTTGAATCCACATTTTTCTCATTCACCTATCGCAAATTGATCCGCAGTAGGATTTTTTTTTTTTCTTTTTTGCTCTTTTTCCGCGATATTTGTATTTTACGTACTCGTACGGAAGAAATGTAATTAGGAATGGGGATTCTCTATCAAAAAACAAAAAGCTGTTGGAATAATGATATGAATTGTTATTTGATTTGATATATTGCGGTCGGTAACGCTGGTGAATTAACAGAAACGGAAAGAGAGGGATTCGAACCCTCGGTAAACAAAAAGCCTACATAGCAGTTCCAATGCTACGCCTTGAACCACTCGGCCATCTCTCCTACATAATCTTATTATTGACCAGAAACCGAGTGAATAGCGAGTTATTCATATTATTTTATTGCAGTACAGGCACGACCAATCAACGGCTTCATAGAAATAAAAAATTCCTTTCAAATTTGATATTTATCAACAACAACTTCTCTTATCATCTACCCCATAGATCTATTACAAATTCATGAATCGTACCATGGATTTTTCTATTTCATTTCAATTGTATAATGTCCATCCCTTTTACCTCTTGGATCATAACCAAATCCAAATTTCTCGAGTTTAAGTTATAAGAATCTATAGTAAAATAAAGTTCTTAGTTATTCAACTTAGATGAAATGAAGTAATAGCTCCGCTCATTTGTACGAAATTTATATGAAATTCAATCTGATTCAAAAGTCTCTTATCTCTCTTTGTCTGATTCTGATAAAGGGTACAATTTGAGCGGAAGGTACACATCTTTTTTTTAGAATTTTTCTGTTTTTATGTTATTTTGTACTGTACAATTCCCTTGTTTGTGGGAGCATTTTCCCCGAACCGAAGGAGTAATGAGAAGAATTATAGAATGGATTGCAAATTATGCCTAGATCTCGGATAAATGGAAATTTTATTGATAAGACCTCTTCAATTATAGCCAATATTTTATTACGAATAATTCCGACAACTTCAGGAGAAAAAAAGGCATTTACCTATTACAGAGATGGTGTGATTTGATTCTTTTTTCGTGTTTTTTTTTTTTAGCCCTCACTTCCGTCTTACGAGAAAAAGACGCGGTTCGGAATAGAAAGAACCAAATTATTGAAATAAAGCTACGCTTAGTGAAGGTAAAGTTTGGAGATAGAACAACTCCTTCTGTCGTGTATCCTCGATTGATCCAGCCTCAGATACTTTAATTGTCAATTGTCGATTTTAGTATTGAACGAAAGGTTACATCTATAGGTTCTGTATTGCGGGTCAATCCTACTCCACTAATAC